CATATAGAGCCATCGAACCGGCCCAACCAGCAACCAGAGCTGTATGCATTATATGGACAGAAATCAATCGACCGGGATCATTCAATACGACAGTATGAACACGATACCAAGGCAAACCCATGGAAATACCTCTTTATCAAAGAAAAATAGACACTATGTAACTTTATTGCATTAGAAAAAACTATGCTATTGATATTCTCTTTTCAGTGGATTATCTCGAAGCAAGGGTTAATGTTAATATTTGTATTTGTTCTATTCTGTTGGTACTAATGGAACAATTCTGTTCGTAGGAACAAAGATAAACAGATCTATTCTATACCCAATAAGTACCAATACGCAATGGGGGTTGATCCCATTTTCTATGAGTGAATGCACCCATACTTGTTCATCATTCGAAGGCCCTATTCGTAAAAATTTTCCTTTATTCATTCTGTCTTCTTTTATGAACTTATCCAATCTAAGGATAAAATATGATGAAGGCCAATATTATGAAGACAATAAACTCATTGTTACGTTTCCATACCAAAGTGAAATAAAGTACTAAATTCTTTTTTCTGTTTTTTTATGCCTATTGGTGTTCCAAAAGTGCCTTTTCGAAATCCTGGAGAGGACGATATATCTTGGATTGACGTATAGTGCGGCTTGTCAGATATATTGGGTCATATGGTATTTTCCCGTTCTCTCCCTCGATCGAGATATCCTCTGTTTCGCCCAAGAAAGATTGATTGAATCATCAACAATTTGGAGCGTGAAGTTCAATTAGATCCATTTTATTTTTGGGGGGATCCAGATTAATATTATCAAATAATTTATGGTTGGCTTAGTTGGATCAATAAAATGAAGTATACAGGCTCCGTTTATAAAAAACCCAATTGGTAATATATGATTACTATATTGTATCATAAATGATTTTATTTATAAATAGAAATAGGAGTGATCTCAAACTGTTAATCAATCGAGTAATAGGATGAATACGTCGAATATTTGGTGAAGACATGAAATAAATAAAAAAAGGAAGTTGTAGTAAAAAGAAGTGGTATTGGGGGCATTTGTCCTATATGTGCAAATCGAAGTCGATCGGATCTTTACCCGGAGTAGAGCATAAACCTAAAAAAATTAAGAAGGCCCATTTAGAAACAAGAAAATGACATCGTGATTTGGATCGGATCTCGATGAGACAATACATCAATGATAAGTTAGTTCGATAAGTTTAATGAATTCTTTTTTTTTTTATTTTATATATATTTATATATATTATATGGAAGGGTCAAAACTCATCTTTCTTGAAAAATCGAAGAAAAAGCCCCCTCGTTTTAGAAAGAGCTTGCTATGAAAAAAAAGAGGGCTGGAATCTACACATTGATTCTTTTTCGCGATTTTTTTTAGAACCGTATGCATCAAAAGGTGCATGTACGGTTCCTGAGGGATACAATTTTATCCTAATCAACCGACTTTATCGAGAAAGATTACTTTTTTTAGGCCAAGAGGTTGAGAGCGAGATCTCGAATCAACTTATTGGTCTTATGATATATCTCAGTATAGAGGATGAAAACAAAGATCTGTATTTTTTTATAAATTCTCCTGGCGGATGGGTACTACCCGGAATAGCTATTTATGATACTATGCAATTTGTGCCACCAGAGGTACATACAATATGCCTGGGATTAGCCGCTTCAATGGGATCTTTTATCCTGGTCGGAGGAACAATTACCAAACGTCTAGCATTCCCTCACGCTTGGCGCCAATGAGTTTTTTATTTGATAGAAAAAAGCAGACTATGCCTTCGCCATATGAAATATGAATATTAAGTAATAATAGCATGGCACTTCGAATTCGATATGAGAAAATTCTTTATTGTTTTTTTTTCAAAACATTAGATTATGTATCGAAAGAGAAGTATGAGATAAAGGGTATTTCCGATTTTATCTTATCTATCGGGGGTCCGTTTCAGCGTCACAAACTTTTTGTTTTCACACCAGAAGGCTCTTAACAATCTTTATGTTATGAAAGGATACGAAAATAAAAAATAATCTTATTTGGTTCTTATTTTATTTGATCAGATCAAAAAGAAACTTTGGGATTGCTGAATCATAGAGGAAATAAATATATAACGTAACGGAGCCATCATAGTATTTTTTAACTTCTCCGAAAGGAAGGGTGGTAATTGGATCATTTACCGATCTGGATCTGACAGATCCTACATTTTTCGATGGCAGGTAAAAGTCAATTCCATTGTAGAGCCGTATGCAATTCGCAAAAGATGCCTGTACGGTTGTTCAATTCTATCTTTTTTTCTTGTTATTCTTTATCTCTTCTCTTCGACTCATCATACGAGATAGAGAAATCATTTATTATGTTATATCATCAGGGTAATGATCCATCAACCGGCTGCCGCTTTTTATGAGGCACAAGCCGGAGAATTTGTCATGGAAGCGGAAGAACTACTGAAACTGCGCGAAATCATCACAAAGGTTTATGTACAAAGAACGGGCAAACCCTTATGGGTTGTATCCGAAGACCTGGAAAGGGATGTTTTTATGTCAGCAACAGAAGCCCAAACTCATGGAATTGTTGATCTTGTAGCGGTTCAATGAAAAAAGAAAGGATTTCGTGCAAATCCGTGATTTGAGATCTTCTTACCGGGTTTCATTTTCATTAAATTAAATAAAATGGGGGTAATTCATAATCATCCGGTTAGGATCGATCTAAACCAGTACATTATGTATATGATTCAGCATGCCAACTATTAAACAACTTATTAGAAACACAAGACAGCCAATCAGAAATGTCACGAAATCCCCCGCTCTTCGGGGGTGTCCTCAGCGCCGAGGAACATGTACTAGGGTGTATGTGCGACTCGTTCAGATCATGGACTGGGACGAAAAACAACTTTTCCAGTATCAATGATCAGTACCAGTGAATAGAATGGAAGAACTCCATTCACTATCTAAACTAAAAAAAAAAAGATCTATCATATTCCCCTATTGTGTATTGTGTATGAAATTTATGGTTTCCGTCGGTGCAAATACAATCACCTAAATTTAAGATAATAAGCAATTCCCCATTGGCAAAAGGGTTATCCATTAAGCGGGGAAAATCAGCAGAAAGATTGGGCTCCCACTCTTGCAAGAACGGACTAACAGGGTCAGCTACTTAGCTAACCTTCATAATTAAATACCGTTACTGTATAGGTAGATCTCATTGTGAAAGACCTATTACTGGATAATTCATGGGTAGAGCCAAAGAGTGTGAACTGTACAAGTTACCAATAAGATTTATTAAATGAAGGAAGGAGCTCCGGTGTATAGAAAGGACCTCACCGTTTAAGAAGTAACCATAGAAACGATGGAACCCACTATTTCTTTATCCATTTAATTTCAAATTGACTACTTTTTTAGTTAATTTACTATGTTTTTGATACCTAGTATCAATACTATTTCTTATTTCGAGGTGAAATGCATAGAAAAAAGAAAAAAAAATCGTGGTCGGGAAGGTTATAGTAGCAAAAGCCATTGGAATTTTTATTTTATACATTGGAAGAATCCGCTTTGTTATTAATAGACCAGGAAAGGGTACAAGGATAACTGAAAGAAAGGAAATCAATTAGTTATTCATCAAAGTTTCATTTATTCAATGACCAGAACTAGACGAGGATATATAGCTCGTAGACGTAGAACAAAAATTCGTTTATTTACATCAAGCTTTCGAGGAGCCCATTCAAGACTTACTCGAACTATTACTCAACAGAAAATCAGAGCTTTGGTTTCGACTCATCGGGATAGAGATCGGCAAAAGAGAGATTTTCGTCGTTTGTGGATCACTCGGATAAATGCAGTAATTCACGAGAATGGGGCATCCTATAGTTATAGTAGATTTATACACGATCTGTACAAGAGGCAGTTACTTCTTAATCGTAAAATACTTGCACAAATAGCTATATCCAATAGGAATTGTCTTTATATGATTTCCAATGAGATCATAAAATAAAGAGATTGTAAAGAATTCACCGGAATGATTTAATGATTTAAATAAATGGAGTTCCCCGGAGAATGAACTCCGGGAAGGTAGATTCTAAATTAGTATGATAAAATATGATAAAGTCGTCAAAATGAAGGAATATGTTCAATAAAAAAAAAAAAGGATTTCTTCTTCTTCCCCGATTATTTTTGTTTCTTACAACACAACAATCAAATCTCGATTCTTAGATTTTTCGAACAAAACATCAAATCTGCGTTTGAGTTCGAATTGGAATTTCGATTCAATTGAAGAGTAAGCCTATTTATTTCTGGTTCTAAGACCAGTAGTTCTAGCGGTCGACTCGGTTCTTTCAAATTGTTTCTCATTATTAAGAAAAGGTAACGAAGATAAAATACGAGCTTGTTTTATAGCAATAGTAATTAATCGTTGTTGTTTCAAAGTCAATCTATTCACTCGTCTAGATAATATTTTTCCTTGTTCACTAATAAATCGACTAATTAAACTCATGTTTCTATAATCAATTCGATCCCCCGATTGGATCGGGGGCAAACGCCTACGAAAAGATCGCTTGGATTTAAGAAAAGGTCGCTTGGATTTATCCATGGTTTGTTTATTCCTTATCCCGAAAATCCTATTTCGTTCGGATCAAAAATGAATTAGAATTCAGAAATAGGATTTGGTTTATTTCTATTTAAATATATGTTATATATATTATATAATATTATATACTATATTATTTTACTATATTATTTTTACTGTTCCTTGGAAGGGTGACACCTCGGTTCGATCTATTTTTTTATCTCCCCATGAATCGTATGTTTATAACAATAGGGACAGAATTTTTGCAATTCCAATCGACCGGGCGTATTGTGTCGATTTTTTTCAGTAATATATCTGGAAATGCCTGTTGATTCCTTATTAACACCGCCTCGTACACAACTAGTACATTCCAAAAGAACCCTTATTCGGGCATCTTTACTCTTGGCCATGAACCTCCTTTGTTTTTTTTTATTCATTCAAGTCTTCTATTTTCGATCCGAAGAAAGTAAGGAAAAAAAATAGAAGTTGCTAACTCAAAATCCAATTATGATATGAAGGATTTCGTTGTAATCAATATCAATAGAGTAATAGTAAATAATAAGTAATACAATGATTTCTAACTATAACTATATTTCTAATCGCAGTACAGTATTTAATTTAAGGATCTTGTATGATACTCTTGCACTAGACCAACATTTACATTTACGTTTTCCCTCTATTCTTAATTTGATTCGAGTCTGAACCCGAGTTTCGCTGAGGTTAAATCCACTTTTATTCTTTCTCTTACTCGTCCCTTATAAAATTCTAAAAAAGAGAAAAAAAGAGGAGGGGGAAAGGAATTAGTCACAGATATTTGATTGTATCTCTAATATTCTTCACCCCTTCTCATGTTAATTAAAAAAAGGGAATGTCAACGCATCCGGGAATAAACGATTAATCTCTATCAATAGACCTGCTAAGGACCCGAACCATATAGTACTTAGTACCGGTGCCGTGGAAAGATATGTTTTTAGATCTCGCATTTAAAATCCTCCTTATTTATTGTAATACATAATGGTAATACATATATGATCAGATGCATATGGACCACTTGTATTTGTACACAGAATTCCCGATTCAAATTGAAGATTCGCTAGATAAGATTTTCTTTTTCTTAAAACATAAAAAGAAGTTTCTTTACTCCTGAGCATTCCCCAAAAATATTCATTTATTTTTTATTTCATTTTTAGGGTGGGTTTCATATTTTATATGTATATAAGTCTTTTATTATTATATGTTAATATATAATAATATGATAAAAAAAAAAAGAAGAAATGGGAAGAAAAATTGTGTATATCAATGGAGGAAATAAGGATGTGGAAAACAAGACAGGTATTCTCTACAATGACACTGTAGACCAATTGAAAGGGATGTAGCGCAGCTTGGTAGCGCGTTTGTTTTGGGTACAAAATGTCACGGGTTCAAATCCTGTCATCCCTACCTATTACTTCTCCTCTGAGCAGTAACGAAGAATCAATTGAGATCAATTAAAATTGGATATACATAATTTTTCATTTTATGATACTATAATAGTATATGCATACAAGATGTGTTGGAGTTACAAAAAGAATCCTTTTCTTTATAGTCTTATCTATTGTGATAAGAAAACGCTCTTAGTTCAGTTTGGTAGAACGTGGGTCTCCAAAACCCAATGTCGTAGGTTCAAATCCTACAGAGCGTGATTCCGTTTTTGTTAGTTGGAATTACACTGAACTAACTTCACTAACTTGAACAGCAATCTGAATTTGACCTCCTGTGGATTAAAGAATAAAGAAAAGAGGAGGTCAATCAAAAAAAGAGATGTTAATTAATCAAAGGTCCAACTGATCACCACGTCTGTATTGTAAATATGCAGTTACGAATAATCCAGCCAAAGTAATAGGAATTAGACCTAAGACGATTCCAAATAGAAAAACTTCAATCATTTCATTTCAATTTGTTTGAAAAGGGGAAAAGAGAGGTAATATCTATCCCTAAATCTTAATCCGAATTGCCCATGAATCGCAATGACCAAGAATTGGCAATTGACACGGTAAGGAACTCATAGAATACATGGAATCTCACGGAAAGGTTTCTCTTTATGAATTGTTTATTCGATTAATTTCAAATAAGTCGTATCTTGCTTAGACCAATAAATAGGACTGAGGTTATAGTTGAAGCCGCTAGTAGAAAACCGAAATAACTAGTTATAGTAGGCATGAAGGAGCTAAATGAAATATGTTCTTTATTATACATATGTTTATAAAGCACTTACCTAAGTTTCCATTTTTGCGAGATACGAGGATAAACAAAAATACCAATTGAAAGAATAAGTTAAATTGAAAGTTTTTGATTCATCAATCAATTATTATAGGCGGCACTAACAAAGATAGAGTGACAGAGGTATAAAAAGAAATCGATTCATTATCTGTGGCATCTACCCATACCGTGATTCCGAATCAACAGATTCATTGAGCAACTCTTGAGTAAACTAATAATAAAATAAGAACTGTGCCGTGTAACTTCGTTCAAAAATGAAACTTTCTTTGCGTCACTATGAAACAAAATTAGAAAATCATTTCTATTTTGATCATTTCTTTTTTAATTGTATCGAATACATTTTATATTTTGGAACGAAGAGTGCCCTTATAACAATAAAATCTTTTCTTTTACTTTTTACTTTAATTTTAACTCATTAGATTCAATAGTAGGTTCATTCACATAGTATCTCGAATGAGAAAAAAAAAAGATATCGCACGATCAGATCACTCGAAAAAATAAAATCTGTATTTTGGTTCAATTAGATTCTAAAAAATTCCTATTATCTTTTCCTTTATAGGTTCCACATTTTGTCTTTCCATATTATAACTTCTAGTTAGGTAGTTAGGTCAAGAAAGAACCCTTAGATCTAATACAACAATGCGTGCTTCGCGAATATTGATTGTTCCCATTATTTTATTCATT